AAATTAGGAAATGGAAATCATACATTAAATTCATTTCATTATTCATTATAGAACTAATGAATCCTTTTGAGAATTTGTACGATGCCATGCCGCCACTCGGACTCGAACCGAGATGCTCTCGCACTGCTTCCTAAGAGCAGCGTGTCTACCGATTTCACCATAGCGGCTTCTTTGAAATCATAATAGCTCATTTTTAGTCAATCGTCTAGATTGGAGGAGTTAATTCAATGCAATATTTTTTTCCGAAACGTTCAAATTGATAAATAAAAAAATAGAAATTGAAACATTTTTTTTTTATTTCAGAATAAAATAGACTACTTATTTTAAGTTAATTTTATGGTACTGCTTTAATTTGTCAATGGACTTTCATGTAGTTTATGTTTTCTTGAAATGTAAAAAGGCACTCTTGTAACTAGAATATTATATATTTCATCCCGAACTAGACCTCAATAACGTTCTTTGTTATTTTTGGTAATAAAAAATGAATTATTTAGCTGATTTCAAAAATATCAAATAAGAAATACATTGATTTTTCCATATATATAAATAAGATTTTTTTGATCACAATTTCGGCGAGGCATCGGAGGTTTTTCTTTTATGTAAATGGATAGTTTTCTATTCAAACCAAATTAATCGGTAGGATTTTTCTTGTGTCTATAAGTTATCTTAGGTTTTAACAAACCAATTAAGTATTGAACCAGATATGTCATATAAAAAAAAGTTTTGATCTCTATTGAAACGTACTTCCAAAACAGAAAAAAAATTATTCGTGGATAATATCCAATTAAATAGAATTAAATATTAAGTGAAGTAAGGGCTTTTCGATTGATTTGAAAGAGGCGGGTATGTATATAGCAATTCCGAGAAATAATGATTTCAAGAGTTAAAGTTTTAAACTAAATATTTCCTATTTGCCCTTTCAAATTTACAGATATACAATTTATAGATAGAAAACACTTTTTCTATTTTATTTTTATTGTGTTGTGACAAAACAAATACGTTGATGGGGAATAAATCCCCATCTTAGAAATGACAAAATAGACTAAAAAAAAAAGAAAGGTGATGAAATCTTCTATTTTTTTTTTCAAACAAAAAAGTACCATTTTACGGTCGACATAATAGTTCTTATTCTACATATCATAAGACAAAATAAAGTTCCAATTTTCGAATTTTATAGAATAGTTTTTTGAGTGAAGATTTCATACTTTATAGTTTTTGCAAAAAAACTGTTTGAATGCCCGGTAGAAAGAGATTTTGCTAATGCAAAAGCTTTTAACGCTGCCCCATATGCCTTTTTTTTCCAAATATTTTTACGAATACGCTTTTTGGAAAAAGAAGTACGTTTTTTTGGAACTGCCATTTAAAATTGATTACTCATTGTTGTAGTTGGATGTGAAAGACATCTATTGGTCAAACGAATCTTTGTTTTCTATTCATTATCTATGTATTTAGATTCTAGACGATACCCTCTTGATTGATGAAATTTTTAAAAATGGAAAAGCATAATATAACTAATAAAATATGAAATATATATATTAATAACTTCAAAAATGCAATTAGGAGAAACAAAATTTTCTATGGAGTATAATATTTTTAGTTTAAAATAATTCGTGCGAAATTGATGAATAAATAAAAAAGAAAACTTTTAAAATTAATTAAAATTTCTACTTATACTTATATCTCTATATATTTTCTATATTTTTGCTGCGTTGAATTTAATTTACATGTGCATATTAAGCCACATCGAAAAATTTAAGAACCCTTAGTTAATCTTAATTGAAAAGCTTGAATTTTTTTTTGAAAATATAAATAAATCCAATTTCCAATTTTCAAATTGAAACGATACCCATAATTTAATCCTATAAATTTATTTGTTTATAAAATCCATGATTTGAGACATTTTAGTAATTTTTTTTATTCTATGTTATGGAAAGTAGAAAGTAAAGTAAGAGGTATCATATCCTTTTCTATAAACTATAGAAAATATATAACTAGAAAAAAAAAATATTTTTCTATGTTTTTGTTTTTCGTTTGGAATGGAAGACAATCAAATGAGTTTTCGTAAAACTAGTTAATAATTATAAATAAACTACTGAATAAACTTATTAAAATAACTAGTTCCTATTTTTTTGTATTAATTATTATTATTTTTTTTTTAGATCTTTTATTCGATTTTTAGTATATTTTATGAACTATTTTTTAGTCTAATTTTTTATCTTTTATTATATTATATATATATTATAAATAACTTAACTGTAAATGGAAAATGTTGATTCCTACTTCATAGACTTCAACATTTTCCATTTACTTAATAATTTTTCCATTTATTTAATAATAAAATATTAACTTTTACTAACAAATTAATTATTTGACCAATTATAACTTCTGGATTTGAATATTAAAATAAAAAATGCTCAATTCAATAATATTAATTAAAACTTTTCTTTAATTTGAATATAGAATCGGAAATTAACAAATTCTATATTATTCTATTTTAAGTTATGTAAAAACTTGATTTTTTTTTATTGACTTCTTTCTAAAGAGGCAAGAACCAGCGAATCATAAACAAAAAATCAAATTAAAATCTAAAATTTAGATATTCTATTATGGAACATATATACCAATATGCATGGATCATACCCTTCATTCCACTTCCAGTTCCTTTATTAATAGGAGTGGGACTTCTCTTTTTTCCGACGACAACAAAAAATCTTCGGCGTATATGGGCTTTTTCTAGTATTTTGTTGTTAAGTATAGTTATGATTTTTTCGATGAAGCTGTCTATTCATCAAATAAATAGCAATTCTATTTATCAATATGTATGGTCTTGGACTATTAATAATGATTTTTATTTAGAATTCGGCTACTTGATCGATCCACTTACCTCTATTATGTCAATGTTAATTACTACTGTTGCAATTCTGGTTCTTATTTATAGTGATAATTATATGTCTCATGATCAGGGATATTTGAGATTTTTTGCTTATATGAGTTTTTTCAATACTTCCATGTTGGGATTAGTTACTAGTTCGAATTTGATACAAATTTATATTTTTTGGGAATTAGTTGGAATGTGTTCGTATCTATTAATAGGGTTTTGGTTCACACGACCTATTGCTGCAAATGCCTGTCAAAAAGCGTTTGTGACTAATCGTGTAGGGGATTTTGGCTTATTATTAGGAATTTTAGGTATTTATTGGATAACAGGCAGTTTCGAGTTTCGGGATTTGTTTGAAATATTCAATAAATTAATTAATAAAAATGAGATCCATTTTTTATTTTGTATTTTGTGTACTTTCTTGTTATTTGCTGGTGCAGTTGCTAAATCTGCCCAATTCCCCCTTCATGTATGGTTACCTGATGCTATGGAAGGGCCTACTCCTATTTCAGCTCTCATACATGCAGCTACCATGGTAGCTGCGGGGATTTTTCTAGTCGCTAGACTTCTTCCTCTTTTCGTAGTTATACCTTACATAATGAATGGAATATCTTTTATAGGTATAATAACCCTACTATTAGGAGCGACTTTAGCTCTTGCCCAAAAAGACATTAAGAGAAGTTTAGCTTATTCTACAATGTCTCAACTGGGTTATATGATGTTAGCTCTAGGTATAGGTTCTTATCGAGCTGCTTTATTTCATTTGATTACTCATGCTTATTCAAAAGCATTATTGTTTTTAGGATCCGGATCCGTTATTCATTCAATGGAAGCTATTGTTGGCTATTCTCCAGATAAAAGTCAGAATATGGTTCTTATGGGGGGATTAACAAAACATGTGCCAATTACAAAAACTGCTTTTTTAATAGGTACACTTTCTCTTTGTGGTATTCCGCCTCTTGCTTGTTTTTGGTCCAAAGATGAAATTCTTAATGATAGTTGGTTATATTCGCCGATTTTCGCAATAATATCTTATTTCACGGCCGGATTAACTGCATTTTATATGTTTCGAATCTATTTACTTACTTTTGAAGGTCATTTGAACATTTATTTTAAAAATTACAGTGGAAAAAAAAGCAGTTCCTTCTATTCAATATCTCTATGGGGTAAAGAAGGATTGAAAACGATGAATATTCCGAAAAATTTTGGTTTATTAACCTTATTAACAATGAACTATAAGGAAAGGGATTCCTTTTTTTCGAAAACAAAAAACCTATATAAAATTGATGGAAATTTAATAAAAATGATCCGATCATTTATTACTATTACTTATTTTGACAATAAAAATATTTCTTCATATCCTCATGAATCGGACAATACTATGTTATTTCCTCTGATTGTATTGATTCTGTTTACTTCCTTCATTGGATTCATAGGAATTCCATTCAATCAGGAAGGAATGGATTTGGATATATTAACTCAATGGTTAACTCCATCTATAAATCTTTTCCATTCAAATTCTAAGAATTCTGTGGATTGGTATGAATTTGTGATAAATGCAACTTTTTCGGTTAGTATAGCTTATTTTGGAATATTTATAGCCTTCTTTTTATATAAACCTATCTATTCATCATTAAAAAATTTTGACTTAATTAATTCATTTAATAAAAGAGGTACAAAGAGAATTCTTTGGGACAAAATAATAAATATTATATATAATTGGTCCTCTAACCGTGGTTATATAGATGCTTTTTATACAACATCTTTTATTAGGGGTGTAAGAGGTTTGGCTGAACTAATTTATTTTTTTGATAGACGAATAATTGATGGAATTCCGAATGGTTTTGGTGTTACAAGTTTTTTTGTAGGAGAGGGTATCAAATATGTAGGAGGAGGCCGCATTTCCTCATATCTTTTTTGGTATTTATTCTATGTATCCATTTTTTTAGTAATTTCCTATTTTGTTTTAAATTAAGGATCAAATATTTTGGGTAAATATTCTTTTTTTATTTTATCATTGCATAATCGAGTTTTTTTTTCGAATACATTTATCGAAATAAGTCCTTTGTCTAAAACTGCAATTCTATTAGAAAATTCATTGCTTAAGCTGTTCTTTTTTTGT